CGTGTCCATTTTCAATTCTTGGTCATTGAGATTCATGGGTAATACCGATTAATATATAAGGATAGATATTACCTCTCCTTTTCACCTTTCAAAGAAATTGAAATGATTGAAGTTTTTCTATTTGGAATCGTCTTAGGTCTAATTCCTATTACTTTGGCTGGATTATTCGTAACTGCATATTTACAATATAGACGTGGTGATCAATTGGACCTTTGAGTAATTAATATCTCCTTTTTTTTTGATTGACCTCCTACTTTCTTTAATCTACAGGAGGTCAAATTCAGATTGCTGTTCAATTATTTCAGTCTTATTTTCGACCTAACAAATAACAAGAATCTAATCACGCTCTGTAGGATTTGAACCTACGACATCGGGTTTTGGAGACCCACGTTCTACCGAACTGAACTAAGAGCGCTTTATTATCACAAAAATATTTTGTGACCTAACTCGTCTTGGATATATATACTATCGTAAATAAGAAAATTAAAGATTGATTTTGTATAGCCAATTTTAATCAATCTCAATGACCCCTCGTTACTGTTCATAAGATAAGTAATAGGTAGGGATGACAGGATTTGAACCCGTGACATTTTGTACCCAAAACAAACGCGCTACCGAGCTGCGCTACATCCCTTTGAATTGGCCTACAGTAGTATTGTAGAGAATCCCTGTCTTGTTTTCCACATCTTTATTTCTTTCAGTGCTATACCCAATTATCTTGTCATTTCTTATTTTTTTTTTAATCTCATATCATATAACATATAATAATAGACTTATATTATATACGTACTAAAGAAATATGAAACTCGCCGTAAAAAAATGAATATTTTTCGGGAATTCTCAGACAGAAAGGGACGTATTTATTTTTTTCTTTTAAGAAAAGGAATATCTACTGTACTGAATCGTTGTACATTTCAAGTTATACATTTTAATTTGCATTAGGGATTCTGCGTACAAATCCAAGTGGCAGTCATTAACTACATATACACATCTGGTCATATATGTAATAGCATTATGTATTACAAATTGTAATAAGATTACAATAATAAATAACAAAGAAGGAGGATTTTAAATGCGAAATCTAAAAACATACCTTTCCGTGGCACCGGTAGTAAGTACTCTATGGTTTGGGTCTTTAGCAGGTTTATTGATAGAGATCAATCGTTTATTTCCAGATGCGTTGATATTCCCTTTTTTTTCATTATAGTAATTGAGATAGGAAGGGGTGAAGAAGATTAGAGATACAATCAAATATCTGTGACTAATCCCCCCTTACTCTTCTTTTCTTCTTTTTTTTTATAATTAAAATAAATTCGAAAATAAAAAGAATAAAAGCGGGTTCACCCTAGTTAAACTAAGAACTCGGGTTTCCAGGTCCAAAATGAAATTAATTAATAATAGAGTGAGAAAGAAAATGGAATAGTTGTGGCATGGCAACAATATCATACAAGAAAATTCAATGAAAAAGAAAATTTAAATACTGTACAGCGATTATAAATTATAAATATATAGTTAGAAATCATTATATTACTTATTATTACTATATTGATAGATTGCAACGAAATCTTTCATAATTGTATTTCAAGTTAGCAACTTCTATTTTTTTCCTTCCTTTCTTCTTCTTCGCTTCGGATCGGAAAATAGAAAGATAGAAGAGTTGAGTCAATCAAAAATCCAAAGGAGGTTCATGGCCAAGAGTAAAGATGCCCGAATAACGATTATTTTGGAATGTACCAGTTGTGTTCGAAACCGTGTTAATAAGGAATCAATGGGCATTTCCCGATATATTACTCAAAAAAATCGACATAATACGCCTAGTCGATTGGAATTGAGAAAATTCTGTCCCTCTTGTTACAAACATACGATTCACGGGGAGATAAAGAAATAGATCGAATCGATCGCTTGCGTGTCCGCCTTCCATTCCAAGGAAGACGAAAAACGACATATTATATATAACAGATCATATATTTATTTAAATATAAACAAAACAAAGCAATTCTATTTTTAAATTCGAAATCATTTTTGATTCGATCAAAATAGCATTAGGATTTTCGAGACAAGGAATAAAAAAAACATGGATAAATCCAAGCGACTCTTTCTTAAATCTAAGCGATCTTTTCGTAGGCGTTTGCCCCCGATACAATCGGGGGATCGAATTGATTATAGAAACATGAGTTTAATTAGTCGATTTATTAGTGAACAAGGAAAGATATTATCTAGACGGGTGAATAGATTGACCTTAAAACAACAACGATTAATTACTATTGCTATAAAACAAGCTCGTATTTTATCTTTGTTACCCTTTCTTAATAATGAGAAAGAGTTGGAAAGAAGCGAGTCGACTCCTAGAACTACTGGTCTTAGAATTAAAAATAAATAAGCTTGCTCTTCTTCAATTGAATCAAAATAAGATTCCAATCCGAATTCAAATGCAAATTGACAGTTTGTTCAAAAAATCTGAAAATTCCAATTTTATTGTTGTGTCGTAAGAAAAAAAGGAATTGGGGAAGAAGAATAAATCCTTTTTTGATTGAACGTGTTTGTTCATTGCGATGACTTTATCATATTATATCCTATTTTATCATACTAATTTCTACTCTACTTTCCCAAGTTCATTTGCCAGGGAACTCCATTTAAAACATTTCACTGGATTTGATTTCTTTCAATCTCCTTAATCTTATTTTAAGATCTCATTGGAAATCATATAAAGACAATTCCTATTTAATATAGCTATTTGTGCAAGTATTTTACGATTAAGAAGCAACTGCCTCTTGTACAGATGGTGTATTAATTTACTATAACTATAGTATAGTTTATTGGCTCGAATTACTGCGTTTATTCGAGTGATCCACAAACGACGAAAATCTCTCTTCTGCCTACCTCTATCCTGATGAGCCGAAACCAAAGCTCTTATTTTCTGTTGAGTAATAGTTCGAGTAAATCTTGAACGAGCCCCTCGAAAGCTTGATGCAAATAAACGAATTTTGGTTCGACGTCTTCGAGCTATATATCCTCGTTTAATTCTAGTCATTGAATAAATGAAACTTTGATGAATAACTAATTGATTTCTTTTCTTTCAGTTATTTCCTTTCCCTTTCCTAGTCTATTAATAACAAAACGGATTCTTCCAATGTATAAAATAAGAATTCCAATGGCTTTTGCTACTCTAACCTTCCCGACCACGATTTTTTCTTTTTTTCTAGGCTTCTCGCCTCAAAATAAGAAATTGTATTGATACTAGGTATCAAAAAAACATAGTAAATAAAAAAGTAGTAAATAGAATATAGGTATAGTGGGTTCCATCGTTTCTATGGTTACTTCTTAAACGGTGAGGTCCTCTCTATACACCGGAGCCTCATTTAATTAATGCTATTGTTAACTTGTACAGTTCACACTCTTTGGCTCTACCCATAATTATCCAGTAATAGGTCTTTCACAACGAGACCACTTATACAGTAACGGTATTTAATTATGAAGATTAGCTGAGTAGCTGACCCTGTTAGTCCGTTCTTGCAAAAGTGAAGGGTAAAGGGTAAGGGCATAATCTTTCTGCTTTTAATTCTGCTTTTAAATAAAATAGGATTTCCCTGCTTAATGAATACCATTTGCTATCAATGGGGAATTCTTTCTCATCTTAAATTAAAAGTGTAAGTGATTGGATTTGTACCAATGGCAACCATAAATTAATTTGATACCACAATACAATAGAAGGTATGATAGATCTTTTTTAGATTTTTATCTATATTTAATTTTTCGTATCGTATAGTAAATGGTGGTCTTCATTCTATCCTATTCATTGGTACTGATCATTTATACCGGATCCATTGTTTTTGGCCTAGTCCATGATCTGAACGAGTCGCACATACACCCTAGTACATGTTCCTCGTCGCTGAGGACATCCCCGAAGAGCGGGGGATTTCGTGACATTTTTGATTGGCTGTCTTGTGTTTCTAATAAGTTGTTTAATAGTTGGCATGTTGAATCATATACATAATGGGCTGGTTTAGATCGATCCTAACCGGATAAGTATGAATCATTTTTATATTAATGGATTCATAGACTATTGTATTAAATCTGGTAAGAAGATAAAATCTCAAATTGTATATTTGCGCGAAATTCCTCTTATTTTTTATTCAACCGCTACAAGATCAACAAGTCCGTGAGCTTGGGCTTCTGTTGCTGACATAAAAACATCTCTTTCCATGTCTTCGGAAATAACCCATAAGGATTTGCCCGTTCTTTGTGCATAAACCCTTGTGATGGTTTCGCGAAGCTTCAGTAGTTCTTCCGCTTCCAGGATAAATTCTCCCGTCTGTGCCTCATAAAAAGAACTAGCAGGTTGATGGATCATTACCCTGATGATATAACATAATAAATAATTATTCTATCTCGCATGATGAAAGGCGAAAAATAAGAAAATTAAGAAAAAAGAAAGATAGAATTGAACAACCGTACAGGCATCTTTTGCACATTGCATACGGCTCTACAATGGAATTCACTTTTATACCTATAAACTACCTTTATACCTATAAACTACCTTACATCGAATAAATAGAAAAGAAATTATAGGGTCTATCATATTCACATAGGTGAATGATCCAACAACCACCCTTTCTTTTGGAATAGTTAAAAATATACTATGATGGTTCCGTTGCTTTATATATATATTAATTTCGTCTGTTATTTAGCAATCCCAAAGTTTCTTTTTTTTTTACTTAATTTTTTTTATATTTGAAAAAAAAAAAAGAGATTTTTTTGTATTCTTTCATAAAAATAATATATATATTATTGTTAAGAGTTTTTCGGTGTAAAAACAAAAAAGTTTGTGACGCTGAAATGGGTCTCCTGATATATCAGATAAAATGGTAAAGACCTTTTATCTCATACTACTCTTTCGATACATAATGGAATGGAACGATTTTGAAAAAAAAAAGATTCTCGTATCGAATTCGAAGTGCCATGCTATTATTACTTAATATTTATATTTCATATATCGCGAAGGCATAGTCTTCTTTTTTCTCTCAAATCAAATAAAAAACTCATTGGCGCCAAGCGTGAGGGAATGCTAGACGTTTGGTAATTTCTCCTCCGACCAGAATAAAAGATCCCATTGAAGCGGCTAATCCCATGCATATTGTTTGTACGTCTGGTTGCACAAATTGCATAGTATCATAAATACCTAATCCAGGTATTACCCATCCGCCGGGAGAGTTTATAAACAAATAGAGATCCTTGGTATCATCCTCTATACTGAGATATACCATAAGACCAATAAGTTGATTCGAGATCTCACTATCAACCTCTTGGCCTAAAAAAAGTAATCTTTCTCGATAAAGTCGGTTGATTGAGATAAAATTGTATCCCTTCGGAACTGTACCTGCATCTTTTGATGCATACAGTTCAACACAAATCGCGAAAAAAACAAGAATCAATGTGTAGATTCTTGTTTTTTTTCTTTTGTCATCGCAAGCTCTGTATAACTTGTAACAAAGGGGCTTTTTCTTTCATAAAAAAAAAATATGAGTTTTGGTCTTTTTATATATAATTATATAATATAGTAAATAGAATTTCTATATATAAATAGAAATAAATAAAAATAAACTTATCGGATTAACTTCTCATTGATGTATTGTTTCATCGGAATCCAATCCAAATCACGATGTAATTTTCTTGTTCCTGAATGGTCTTCTTGAATTCTTTTAGGTTTATGCTCTACTCCGAGTAAAGATCGGACCGATTTTTATTTGCATATATAGGACAAATGCCCCAATACTACGTCTTTTTGCTACGACTTCTTTCTTTTTTACTTTATTTCATATCTCCCGCCAAATCTAATATTAAATATTCAATATTCAATGCATTCATCATATTACTCGTATTACTCGATTTATTAACAGTTTTAGATAACTTTAATTATATTTATTATATTAGAAATTATAAATCGAATATTCTATAATATAAATAGAATATGATATTAAGGAGAAATCATAGATATATTACCTATTGGTTTTTTTCTAAACGGAGCCTGGATAATTCATTTTATTGTTTGAACCAAGCCAACCATAAATTATTCTAATTGCTAATATTAATCTGTCTACCCCCTTAAAAAATTAATTTAATCGTACTTAATTGCATTTCACGCTCCAAATTTTGGATAATTCAATCAATCTTTGTTGGGCGAAAGGGAGGATATCTCGATCGGGAAAGAGAACGGGGAAATACCATATGACCCAATATATCTGACAAGTCGCACTATACGTCAACCCACGATGCATCTTCGTCTCCAGGACTTCGAAAAGGTACTTTTGGAACACCAATAGGCATTAAATGAAAGAAAAATTAAGTATTATATCTCACTTTGATGTGAAAGCGTAAAAATAGGTTTATTGTCTTAATAATATTTTGTCTTTTATCATATTTTATCCATAGATTGAAGAAGTTCATAAAAAAGGAAGACAGAATCAATAAAGGAAAATTCTTACAAGTGGGGCCTTTGGATGATGAACAAATATATATGCAGTTACTCATATAAAATGCTATCAACGCACTACCATTGCGTATTGGTACTTATCGGGTGTAGAATAAATCTGCTTCTTTTTGTTCCTACGAACAAAATTATTCTATTATTATTCAAAGACATTCTTACTAAAAGATATAGAACAAATATTAATCCTTTCCCCAAGATAATCCACTAAAAAAGTAAGGACCATACTATACTATAGTTTTTTTAAAGTGCAATAAAGTTACATAGAGTCTATTTTTGATTGATATAAGGGGTATTTCCATGGGTTTGCCTTGGTATCGTGTTCATACGGTCGTATTGAATGATCCCGGCCGTTTGATTTCTGTCCATATAATGCATACAGCTCTGGTTGCTGGTTGGGCCGGTTCGATGGCTCTATATGAATTAGCTGTTTTTGATCCCTCTGACCCTGTTCTTGATCCAATGTGGAGACAGGGTATGTTCGTTATACCCTTCATGACTCGTTTAGGAATAATCAATTCATGGGGTGGTTGGAGTATTACGGGGGGGACTATAACGAATCCGGGTATTTGGAGTTATGAAGGTGTGGCTGGTGCACATATTGTGTTTTCTGGCTTGTGCTTTTTGGCAGCTATCTGGCATTGGGTGTATTGGGATCTAGAAATATTTTGTGATGAACGTACAGGAAAACCCTCTTTGGATTTGCCCAAGATCTTTGGAATTCATTTATTTCTCTCAGGAGTGGCGTGCTTTGGTTTTGGCGCATTTCATGTAACAGGATTGTATGGTCCTGGAATATGGGTATCCGATCCTTATGGACTAACGGGAAGAGTACAAGCTGTAAATCCAGCATGGGGTGTGGAAGGTTTTGATCCTTTTGTTCCGGGAGGAATAGCCTCTCATCATATTGCAGCAGGAACCTTGGGCATATTGGCGGGTCTATTCCATCTTAGTGTCCGTCCGCCCCAACGTCTATACAAAGGATTACGTATGGGAAATATTGAAACCGTCCTTTC